AGGATCTGCTTTTATTCAGGTGTGACTGGGCCTATGATAGTGTGCGAACAGGTGAGGGAACCCGGAGGCCAAGTTTGGCTGGGCCGGAGTCGTATTAGGTAGAAGGGGGTGTAATGGACCACCTTGCCTATGATGCGGAGCTTTAGTTTGGAGCCACATTTTCACTGAGACAAGGGGAAAGCTCAAATGGGGGATTGGCCCCGGAGGCAGCAGTAAAGAATTTTGTGCAATATATGAAGGTAAGACACAGAGAGGGCACCTTGCCTAGTCCGTCAAATTAAGTGCCAGCAGACGCGGTGAAACTTAAGGGCTAGTTTTGTGGGCAAAAGCGTAAAGGGTGTGATAGGCCGTTTTAATTAAAAAGGGTTTTATAATTTAAGAAGGTAAATGGAATTTTTTTGTAGCGGTGGAATGTGTAAATAGAAAAAAGAACTTTAGACGTGAAGACTATTTATTTTTGAGATTATAGTGTGATGGCTAAAACACGAGAGTATGGGGAGCAAACAGGATTAGGGACCCTGGTAGTCTATACTGTAAATAATGAAAAAGATGTGAAGCAATCCTAAAAAGTCAGAAATTTTCCGCTTGAGTAGTACGACCGCAAGGTTAAAATTCAAAAAACTTGGCTGTTCACTGTTTTAATTAGAGGAGCGTGTCGTTTAATTCGATAGTCCGCGAGAGACCTTACCCAAACTTGAATCCTTCATTGACAGGTATTGCATGGCCGTCGTCAATTTGTGTATTAAACATAAAACAGATTTAACCCAGTGGTTTGTCACTTGGATGAAGTCAGGTCTTATTGTCCTAATGTTTGGGGATTAGATGCGCTACATTTTTTTATACAATAGGAAACTTTGAGTGTGAAACCTGAAAATAAGAGTTCGGAAAGTGCCTGGAAGATAACGGAAAGTTGTATTTAATAGTAATTGAAAAGTAGAGCGTTTCAATGAAATTTTTTCAGTGTTAGTACAAATTGCCCGTCGCCTTTGCTTAGACAGGTTGGTTGATTGCCCCTCAAGAGGGTTTCTAATACCTCCGAGGCAGAGTAAGTCGTAACATAGTGAGGGTGAGGGAACTGGCCCTTGGAACAGGTCCGTCAGGCCTGGGGTTAAAAAATAATAAAACAATGCAACTTGTTGAGGTGCTAAATCTATTCGGGAACATGGATTTTATAGTGGAGGAATGGGAGAGAAGTTTAGGGGCAATTTACATGCTCGATAAGGCGGGGGTAATGAATGCTCATCAGTGGTTTTTTGGTCGAATGCCGCATTCGGTTATGGCGTTGAATCTCTGATGAGACCCTTGTCCTTCATATTTTTTTTTTAATGAAATTCCTCGTCAATTAGAGGGTTTAAATGTTTTTGGGGGTCCTGCGGGCAAACGTTTAGCCCAGGAAGCCCTACAGAATTTTGCTTTTGCGTTTGGGGAATATACATCGATAGAATCTATTGGGAGTTTTTTTTCAACGTCTGAGGGATCAACCTCCCATTTTCCATTGTCGAGTATTTCTTCAGGGCGTTTGGGGTCAATGTCTGAAAGTGTCTCTTCCGGGGCTCGGGGGTCAATGTCCCAAGGTTCTGCACAAAGTTTTGGGTCAGTGGCGGGGGAACTATCACATCAAGGTTCTCTGCATAGTTTTAACTCAATGTGTGGGGAGGCTCTTTATCAGCCAGGAGAAATGACTCAGTCTCTTTTGCCTGAAGCGTCCTGCTCACGGACATCGCAAATTTCGTTAAGAGAACACACACCGGAATTTTCACAGGGCATGCTCCGTGTGGGTGCAATTGAACCTATTAATAAGACGGACCTAGAAAAGACTTCTTTACTTATAAGCAAGTATTGTGGGGCGGTTTAGTTTTTGGTCTTTAGAAGATTAGTGCTTTTGAAAGGGGGGGGGGAATTAGACTTTGTTGGGTTATATGTTTTTATTGTGGTGTAAGCCAGAGATGATATTTGAAATGGGGGAAATTTATTTGACTTTAAGATGGGGCTGCCTAAGAATTTGTTTGGTTTTATGTCTTCTATATCATTTAGTTGAGCAGTTCCGGCTGGCAAGCCCCTCCTTTTTTTGGAATTTGTTTAGGGGTGCGAACTGTTTTATGTCATCCATATCATTTGGTTGAGCCTTCTCCTTGGCCCTGTCTCGGGGCGGGGGGGGCTTTTTTTATAACTGTGGGCAGTGTTATGTATTTTCATTATGGCTTAGTTCAAATTATGTATTTGGGAGTTTTGGTCGTTGTGATAATTATGTTTGTTTGATGACAAGATGTTATTAGAGAGTCGACTTTTCAAGGGTTTCATTCCTTAGTAGTTAAACAGGGGATAAAATATGGAATGCTTTTATTTATACTTTCGGAAGTTCTTTTTTTTTTTTCTTTTTTTTGAGCTTTTTTTCATAGTAGTCTGGCACCAGCTGTTGAGTTGGGTGTGGTTTGACCTCCTCAAGGGGTTAATCCTTTAAACTCTTTTTCAGTTCCTTTGTTAAATACTGCTGTTTTATTAAGTTCTGGGGCGACTGTCACTTGGGCTCATCATGCTATAATTAGTGGAAAGAGAGAAGAAGCAATTCTGGGTTTGTCTTTAACTGTTTTTTTGGGTGTTTTATTCACTGGGTTACAAGGAGTTGAGTATTATGAGGCTCCTTTCACTATTTCGGATTCGGTTTATGGGTCTACTTTTTTTATGGCAACTGGATTTCATGGTTTTCATGTTCTAATTGGGACTACCTTTTTAATTATTTGTTTGGTAAGATTAAAGTTGAATCAATTTACAAGTCGCCAACATGTTGGGTTTGAGGCGGCGAGTTGGTATTGGCATTTTGTGGATGTGGTGTGATTATTTTTATATCTTTGTGTTTATTGATGGGGTTCATAGTTATTTTTATATTTTTGTGTTTATTGAAGGGGCTATTATAAAAAAATTAAGAGCAAATGTTAAATAATTTTTTTTATATCGTAAATGTATGTGGAAAGAAAGACATACCGGAGTCTTGGCACTTGGGTTTCCAAGAGGCGGCCGCTCCGGTGATGGAGGAAATAGTTTTTTTTCATGATCAGATTATGTTTTTATTGGTTATTATTGTGATAGTCGTGTTGTGGTTGCTTGTTGAGGCTTTAAATGGTAAGTATTATGACAGAGATTTGATTGACGGAACTTTATTAGAAATTGTTTGAACTTTAATCCCAGCTGTAATATTGGTTTTTATTGCTTCTCCTTCTTTAAAACTATTGTATTTGATGGATGAGGTTGTGAGTCCTGCTTTAACAATTAAAGCAATTGGACATCAATGGTATTGGTCTTATGAATATTCCGATTATCAGGAAGAAACGTTAGAATTTGATTCTTATATGGTTCCGACATCGGATTTAAATAGTGGCGACTTTAGGTTATTAGAAGTGGATAATAGATTGGTGGTTCCTATAAACACACATGTGAGAATCTTAGTGACTGGCGCGGATGTTTTACATTCTTTTGCTGTCCCTGCCTTGGGGATAAAAACAGATGCGGTTCCGGGTCGGCTAAATCAAGCCGGAATTTTTATTAAAAGACCAGGGACGTTCTACGGTCAATGTTCAGAGATTTGTGGGGCGAATCATTCTTTTATGCCGATTGTAATTGAGGCGGTTTCGCTAGACCGATATATCAATTGAATGTTGTCTTTGTCTAATGAATAGGCGCTTTTTTAATTTTTAGATAAAGTAAATAGTGTACTATAAGTATATAATTGTTATTGTAATATTATTATTATTAGGGGGTTGGGGAGTGGTTTTAAACAGAGGGCATTTTATAATAATGATAATTTCTATTGAATTAATTTTATTAGCGGCTTTTTTTTTGTTTTTAATTAATTCTATTGAAATAGATCTTTTAATAGAACAAGTTTTTACAATTATGGGTTTAACAATCGCGGCGGCAGAGTCTGCTATCGGGTTGGCCATTATGGTTGCATATTATCGAATAAGAGGAACAATAATTTTAAAATCTTTTAGTTCACTTCGGGGTTAAAAAATAATTATTTATGCAATATATGAGATACGGTGCATTCGGAGTTTTATAGCCTTTTCTTTTTATTGGTTTTTAGTGTAGTTCTTTCTGCGCTTTTTTCTGGTGCTTCTTATTTTTTAGGGGTAAAACAACCGGATCGAGAGAAAGTTTCGGCCTATGAATGTGGGTTTGAGCCTTTTGGAATACCAGGCCGCCCTTTTTCAGTTCGATTTTTTTTAGTCGGCATTTTGTTTTTAATTTTTGACTTAGAAATCTCTTTTCTTTTCCCTTGGTGTGTTCTCTTTAATCAAATTTCTCCTTTTGGTTTTTGAATTATGGTAGGGTTTTTGGGGGTTTTAACCTTGGGTTTAATATATGAGTGGATTAAAGGTGGGCTGGAGTGGGAATAGGGAAAAGTTTCCAGATTTAAAAGTAAATAAGTTGTAAAGTAGAAGAGAAAGTCCTGTCTGTTATGTGAATAATCGTATATCGAAAAGTTTTTATACCAACTCCGGTGTCTGCCTTAATTCATGCGGCGACCATGGTGACGGCAGGTGTTTTTTTATTAATTAGATCTTCTCCTTTTTTTGAACAAGCTCCACTTGCTTTAATGATCGTAACAATTGTTGGGTCTCTAACGGTGCTTTTTGCCGCTACTGTTGGGGTAATCCAAAATGATCTAAAAAAAGTTATTGCTTACTCGACTTGTAGTCAATTGGGATATATGGTGGTGGCTTGTGGGCTTTCTCATTATTCGATAAGCCTATTTCATTTAATGAACCATGCTTTTTTTAAAGCTTTATTATTTTTAAGTGCGGGGTCTGTCATCCATGCTTTGTCTGACGAGCAGGATATAAGGAAGATGGGGGGGCTGATTAAGTTAATTCCTCTTACTTATATTATGGTTGTTGTTGGCTCTTTATCTTTAATGGGGTTTCCTTATTTAACAGGGTTTTATTCTAAAGATTTAATTTTAGAATTGGCCTTTGAACAATATTATTTAACTTTTGCTTATTGATTGGGGGGTTTTTCGGCTTTACTTACCACTCTTTATTCGATTCGATTGGTTTATTTAACTTTTTTATCTAATACCAATTCTAGAAAAGCGATTTTTAGACGTGTTCATGAGGGTTCTTGGAATTTAGTTTTGCCTTTAATAATATTAGCTTTGGGGAGTCTTTTTGTGGGCTATTTGACTAAAGAGGTGGTTTGGTCTTTTCAAATAACATTCCCCCCAATTGTTCCTGTTTTTATTAAGTTGTTGCCGGTCTTTCTTAGTTTGGGGGGGGCGGCATTAGTTATTGTTCTTTATTTTTATTCAATCCATTTATTTAAGGTGCCTTCTTTTATAGGCCGAATGGGCTACACTTTTTTATACTCTGCTTGGCAGTTTAACTATGTTCTTAACTATTTTTTGGCGAAGAGGGTGTGGAGGGGGGGCCACCAGATTTCGTATCGGACTATTGACAAAGGAACATTAGAGTTGGTGGGCCCAAAGGGGGTGTCTAATTTTTTGATTGGGTTAACTCGAGGCCTTAGTAATTTACAAGCTGGTCAAGTTTTTAATTATGCCTTGGTTATATTAATTGGTGTTGCTATGTTTATTTGGGGGGTTGTTTAGTCTTTTTTTTTGAAAATTATCTTCTGATTGAGGGGGTTAGGTTAAAGTAGACCGTTAGCCTTCAAAGCTAAAAATGTGGGTGCAAGTCCCGCACTCCCTGACTCAATTGGTTTGGATTATATTTTAGTTAAAATGCCACAATTAGACACAACCATGTTTTTAACTCAATATCGATGAACTTTACTTGTTTTATTTTTATTATTTTTTCTATTGGTGTTTTTTGTTTTACCTACGATTAAAATGAATTGGTTAATAAGAAAGTCGGCCATAAAAAGTGGGGCCAATTTAGGGGACTGTTTGGGGCTAACTAAAGAAGTGGTTTGTTTTTGTAGATGAAAAGTTTATATGTAGTTCGTTGGGGGTTTTCTACTAATCATAAAGATATTGGTACGTTATATTTAGTCTTTGGGATTGGGGCAGGCATGATTGGCACGGCCTTCAGTATGTTAATAAGATTAGAGCTCTCGGCTCCGGGGGCTATGCTAGGAGACGATCATCTTTATAATGTAATTGTTACGGCACATGCTTTTATTATGATTTTTTTTTTGGTTATGCCAGTGATGATAGGGGGGTTTGGAAATTGGTTGGTTCCACTATATATTGGTGCTCCCGACATGGCCTTCCCCCGGCTTAATAATATTAGTTTTTGGTTGTTGCCTCCTGCTCTAATATTGTTATTAGGCTCCGCTTTTGTTGAACAAGGAGTTGGTACCGGGTGGACGGTGTATCCTCCTCTATCGAGCATCCAGGCTCACTCTGGGGGGGCGGTGGACATGGCTATTTTTAGCCTTCACTTAGCTGGGGTGTCTTCGATTTTGGGTGCAATGAATTTTATAACAACTATATTGAATATGCGGGCCCCTGGGATGACATTAAATAAAATGCCATTGTTTGTGTGGTCTATCTTGATTACTGCTTTTTTATTATTACTATCTTTGCCAGTACTAGCGGGGGCGATAACCATGCTTTTAACGGATAGAAATTTTAATACCACTTTTTTTGATCCCGCCGGAGGGGGAGACCCAATTTTATTTCAGCATTTGTTTTGGTTTTTTGGGCATCCAGAGGTTTATATTTTAATATTGCCTGGTTTTGGAATGATTTCTCAAATAATACCAACTTTTGTCGCCAAGAAGCAGATTTTTGGATATTTAGGAATGGTTTATGCAATGCTCTCAATTGGAATATTGGGTTTTATTGTGTGGGCGCATCATATGTTTACGGTTGGGATGGATGTGGACACAAGAGCATATTTTACTGCCGCAACTATGATTATTGCTGTGCCAACTGGAATAAAAGTGTTTAGTTGGTTGGCCACTATTTTTGGGGGGACTTTGAGATTAGACACTCCTATGCTTTGGGCAATGGGGTTTGTTTTTTTGTTTACATTGGGTGGTTTAACTGGGGTTGTATTGGCCAATAGTTCTTTGGATGTTGTTTTGCATGACACATACTATGTTGTAGCCCATTTTCATTATGTGCTTTCTATGGGGGCGGTGTTTGCTATTTTTGGTGGCTTTTATTATTGAGTGGGTAAAATAACGGGGTATTGTTATAATGAGCTATATGGCAAAGCCCATTTTTGGTTAATGTTTATCGGTGTTAATTTGACCTTTTTCCCTCAACACTTTTTGGGCTTGACAGGTTTTCCGAGACGATACTCTGATTTTGCAGATTGTTTTGCTGGTTGAAATTTGGTTAGCTCTTTAGGCTCCACTATTTCAATAGTAGGAGTTGTTTTTTTTATATATATTATTTATGATATATATGTTTGAGAAGAGGAGTTTATTGATTGAATGGAAGACCAGGGGGAAGGTTGGGCTTCTTTAGAGTGGGCTCACGTTTCTCCTCCTTTATTTCACACTTATGAGGAGTTGCCTTTTGTATGGGAGACTATAAAAGGGGAGGAGTTTTTAAAGAATAGGCATAATTAAATTTTGAGGTGTTAAACAACTGATTAGTTTTATGAATGAATTAGGACGGGCGTTAGTAATTGACGGAATATTTGTTTGTGCTGGGGGTAACGATTACTAAAGTAATTTTGTAAATAGTTTTCTTTTTCATGTTTATTTTTAGGACACCCTTGAAGTTGTGGGCGGGGCCTCTGCCCATTATTTCAGGGGTGGAAGAGGGGGGGGGAGGTAGAGAGGACGAAGGGTAAGTCGTCGGGCTCATGCCCCGAAGAAGCGGGTTCGACTCCCGCCTCTATAGTTTTGGGTAAAAGGAAAAGGAGAGAGGGGGAAAACTAAGATGGATTAAACTGGACGGGAAGTTCGAAAGAGCGAAGAAGAGGCTTTAAACTCGTTTTTCAATGCGGAGACGTAATGAAGAGAACTGAAAAATGAATCATCTTAGTATCAGAGGGAGGCAGAGAAATCAAACGAGATTCCGTAAGTAGCAGGGAGCGAAAGCGGAGGAGTCCCAGAGAGTGAGTAAACAACGGAAGAAAGGAGTTCACATATCTAAGACTAAATGTTAATCCATACTGAAAGCGCGAGTACTGTGAAGGAAAGTTGAAAGAGACTTGAAAAGATCTGGAATCCTGTCTTTTAAAGCAGCTGTAAAACAGTGTACCTTTTGTATAATGGGTTTATGAGATATTGTTTGGCAAATTTAAGTAAAAAGGATAAAAATGTAGGTGAAGAGAAGTCGAGAGGGCTCTTTAGTCAAATTTCCCGAAACCAAGTGATCTAACCATGGGCAGTTTAATGAACGAACCGGTGGTTGTAGCAAAAACCTCGGATGACCTGTGGTTAGGGGTGAAAGACCAATCGGACTTGGAGATAGCTGGTTTTCTGCGAAAACTATTGAAGTAGTGCGTCTACATAGGGGTCAAAAGAGTAAAATAGTATTTACACAGATGACGTCCTATTAAAATTTTAGGGTAAAGATTTATCGCTTTAAGGGGGATAGACTTTAAAGATAAAATTCGAAGTAGACAGACAGACAAGGGGCAAATAGGTTCTTTGTTAAAAGGGGGGAGCCCAAATTAGAAGTTAAAGTCACAGATTCAATAATTAAGTGTAAAAGGAGTATGGGATTTAGACAATGAAGAGGTAGGCTTGGAACCAGCCATCTTTGAAAGAATGCGTAGTAGTTCATTCAAGAACTCTTTTTCCCCAAAAATTATGGTGGCTAAAAATTGAACTGAAACTCTAGGGGCAGTAAGAAGTTTGCTTGGTAGTAGAACAGACTGTTGGGTGGTGGTGAGAACCCAAGAATCAGAAGCGAAAATGTGAACATGAGTAAAAAAATTGTTGCTTCATCTCCCCTGGTTTCCAAACCAAAAGTATCTGAGCGAAGAGGTTTGGGTGAAACAGTCTCTAAGGAGGGTGTCGATGAGGGATGGTAATAAACGCACAATGTGCCAGGAAATAATTAAAACAAAAGACTACTGTCGCAAACTAACACAAGTGGGAGATAGTGAGGGGGAAGTTTTTTTAAGGAACTCGGCCAGTTATAAGCTTTTATGAGAAGTTAAAACACAAGGCCTCGACTGTTTACCAAAAACATAGCTCTTTGCTAATATGAAGGTAGAAGTATGAAGGGTGAGACCTGCCCAATGGTTATATCTTAAAAGGTTAGTAGGGCTAACTTAATAAAGATAATTAAATGGCCGCGGTAACACTAACCGTGAAAATGTAGCGTAATCAATAGTCAATTAATTGTTGGCCGGTATGAATGGTGTCACGAGGGTCTCACTGTCTTAAGGAAATCTCCAGTGAAATTGAATTTGTAGTGAAGATGCTACATCCAAATTGTTAGACGAGAAGACCCCATGGAACTTTACTGGAAACTTATGTGGCTGACTTAAATAGTTTTAAAAGGTGGTGCGGATTAATTAGGGTTAAAAAGTTCACTTTTTTATTTGAAGAAAGGCAACTCAAAAACTTATATCTTTGGGATTTGATAAGTGGGACAGTTTGGTTGGGGCGATCGCCTTTAAAAAAGTAACGAAGGCGGGCTTAAGGTATATATTTGGTTATGTCTGACTGCCAGGGGGAAACCTAGAGCAGACACTTATCTTTGGATGGTGGGTTTAAGTGACCCGTTAATTTAGGGTGAAATAGTTAACGATAAACAAATAAAAGTTACCCTGGGGATAACAGCGTAATAACGTCAGAGAGTTTTCATCGACGACGATGTTTGCGACCTCGATGTTGAATTGTGGCATCCTGGGGTGCAGTCGCTCCCAAGGGTTGGTCTGTTCGTCCATTAAAGCCGTACATGATTTGAGTTAAAAGCGTCGTAAGACAGCTTGGTTTCTATCTACAATTTGAAAAAACATTAATATAACTCTTTTCTAGTACGAAAGGATCGAAAAATGAGTGGTTCTCTTATTTTTATAAGTTACAATCAATGGATTGACTCGGATACTTTTTAAAGGGGGTTTTGGTTAATTACTGATTGCTTCTAAAGTATGAAAATTATATTAAGTTGTTTGAAGTTCGGAAGAAGAATTGTTAAGGGTTAGCTTGATCGGGATGGCTGTTTGTATTTTTAAAGTGTGGGGCAGAGAGGTCTGGTTATATTGTTCCTAGTTTATGAGAATTGTGGGAGACAGAGATTTAGGGTGTATACTTGTATTTTATTTCTTTTAGTGGTGGGCGCCCTGGCGGCCGGTGTTGGAGGAAGAAAATTAGGAGAAAAAGGGGCTGGAATTTTAACTTCAAGCTGTTTGATTATAAGTTTATCTTGGTCTGTTTTGATATTTTATGAAATAATTTTAAGTTTTTCTACGACACATATAAAATTATGAAGGTGATTAGATTCTGATCTATTGACTGTTTATTTTGGCCTACAATTCGATGGTTTGGTTGCGATCATGTTGCTTGTTATTACAACAATCTCTACTTTAGTTCATATCTTTTCTACGGCATATATGCTTGGGGACCCTCATATTCCTCGCTTTATGTCCTATTTATCTTTTTTTACATTTTTGATGGTTGTATTGGTTAGTAGTGACAATTACTTACAGTTGTTTATTGGTTGGGAGGGGGTTGGTCTATGCTCTTATCTTTTAATAAATTTTTGATTAACTAGAGTTGAAGCAAATAAAGCGGCCATAAAAGCTATGTTAGTTAATCGAGTGGGAGATATAGGGTTGATTTTGGCTATGTTTGGTCTTTTGGATCGTTTTGGGTCTTTAGAGTTTTCTTCTCTTTTTAATGTGGTTGTTGTTTCTGCTCCATCAAGTGATATTACTTTAATTTGTTTGTTATTGTTTATAGGGGCGGTCGGAAAGTCGGCACAGTTGGGGCTGCACACTTGATTGCCGGATGCTATGGAGGGTTAATGTTGGGCCATTTTGTTTAAGTAATTAATTAAAACTTTTGAGTCACTGTATGCTGGGAGGACTTTGAATAGTTGAAAGGCGAGGAATCTTTAGGGGGTTTTGTCTTTTGCTTAGTCTTTAGACTTAAAATAGGAAGTTTATCCGCAGGTAACAAAATTCGAGGTTAGTAATTAGATTTAATAGATTGGTTTATTAAGTTTAAGAGTTTTAATCGAAATTATCTAAAGATTAGTCTTTAGACTTAGAATGTCTTGATTATTGGAACCTCCGAGACTTTTTGTGATTTTATTTTATAAATTAAAGTAAGCTTCTGGTTTAAAGTGTTCGTGGAAATAATTCATTTACTTTTAAAAATATTAATGGTCGTAGTTCCATTGCTTATCACAGTAGCTTATTTAACTTTAGCCGAACGAAAGGTTTTAGGATATATGCAGGCCAGAAAAGGGCCAAATGTAGTGGGGGTTAGTGGGTTGGCCCAGCCTTTTGCAGATGGTCTAAAACTATTTACTAAAGAGATGGTGGTTCCGCATCAAACCAATTTGTTTATTTATATAGTGGCGCCGGTGCTTTCCTTTACCTTGGCATTAATTGTTTGGGGGGTGGTGCCTTATGAGAGAGGGGCTTTAATAAGTGATTTAAAAATAGGGGTTTTGTATATTTTGGCTGTTTCTTCGATAAGTGTCTATGCGATATTAATGTCTGGGTGGGCGAGTAATTCTAAATATGCTTTTTTGGGGGCGATTCGGGCAGCTGCTCAAATGATTAGTTATGAAGTTTCGATTGGGCTGATCATCATTTCGGTTCTATTGTGTGTTGGCTCTTTGAGTGTTACTGAAATTGTTTTAGCGCAAAATAGTGGTGTTTGGTTTTTTTTTCCGTTATTTCCTGTTACAATAATGTTTTTTGTTTCAGCTTTGGCGGAGACAAATCGAGCTCCTTTTGATTTAACAGAAGGAGAGTCGGAGCTTGTGTCGGGGTATAACGTAGAGTATGCCTCGATGTCTTTTGCCCTATTTTTTCTTGCCGAATATGCTCATATTATATTAATGAGTTGTTTAACAATTATCTTTTTTGGGGGGGGGTGGCTTTCTCCGGTAAAATATTTAAAAGGTGGGGCCGGGTGGTTTGGTCTAAAAGTTGTTTTAATCATTTTCCTTTTTATTTGGGTAAGGGCCTCTTTTCCTCGTATTCGATACGATCAGCTTATGTCTTTGTTATGAAAGGCGTATCTACCGCTAAGTTTGGGGGTTGTGACTTTTGTGGCTAGTGTTCTTTTTGGATTAAATGGCCCGCCTCCGATCTAAGATATTTTGTAATTTGTTGTTTGAGATCTTTAATTGGTTTAAGTATGAGGGTTAATTTTTTGATCGACTTGTCTAGTTTGGGAGTTTAATTCTGGGGGGGGGGGGTTCTAATGCCATTGCGTAAAGAGAATCCGCTTTTATCTCCGGTGAATGGTCTTCTGGTGGATTTGCCGTCTCCTTCAAATATAAGTTATTTGTGAAACTTTGGTTCTTTGTTAGGACTGTGCTTAGCTATGCAAATCGTAACGGGGTGCTTTTTGTCCATGCATTATTGTGCAGAGGTCGGCTTGGCTTTTGCATCGGTGGGACATATTATGCGCGATGTAAACTATGGGTTTTTATTAAGATATTTTCATGCTAATGGGGCTTCTCTGTTTTTTTTATGTCTTTATTTTCATATTGGGAGAAGTTTGTATTATGGGGGTTATTTGAAAGGTCCGGTTTGGCGAGTTGGCATTGTAATATTTCTTTTGACGATGGCGACGGCTTTTCTGGGCTATGTGCTACCTTGAGGTCAAATGTCTTTCTGGGGGGCGACGGTTATTACAAATCTATTGTCCGCAATACCCTATGTGGGGACAGATGTTGTGCAATGAGTTTGAGGGGGGTTTAGTGTCTCTGGGGCCACGCTCACTAGATTTTTTAGTCTGCACTTTCTTTTCCCCTTTATTTTAGCAATTTTAGTTGTGGTTCATTTAATATTTTTACATATAGAGGGATCCAATAGTCCCGTGGGGTCGAAGACTCCTGTGGACGATGTGGTATTTCATGTTTATTATACATCTAAAGACTGATATGGAATAGTAGTTACGCTTATGTTATTGAGTATGGTTGTGTATTTAATGCCTAATTTATTGGGCGATCCAGAAAATTTTATTCAAGCTAACTCATTAGTAACCCCAGTGCACATTCAGCCTGAGTGATACTTTTTATTTGCTTATGCAATTTTGCGCTCAATACCGAATAAATTCGGGGGGGTTGTGTCTATGTTTTTAAGTATATTAATTTTATTTTTTTTCCCACTACTACACCGGAGTTGATTAAGGGGGTTGCCCTTTCGTCCATTTGGACGTATGGCTTTTTGATCTTTTGTTGTGAATTTTGTTCTTCTTACCTGAATCGGGTCTTTGGTCGTAGAAGAGCCTTTTATAATAATAGGGCAGCTGGTTGCGCTATACTATTTTTTCTACTTTCTTATATTAATTCCTTTGTTGGGGGAAGTGGAAAATAATCTTTTATTTAAACAAAGGAAAAAATGTGACTTGTAGAGAATTGCAAATCAGTTATTATTTGGATGAGGACAGGGGGAGGTGGAACGGGGGGGGGGGGAGCCTCCTCCTGCCTATCCTCAAGAGGAGGTGGGGCTAATTGCGCGCCCCACGGGGGGTTTTGCTGTTGGCAGATGTTGCAGTGAAATTAGAAGGCTCTGTTTAGCAAAGAAGTATTAGTTAATGTGATTAAACCACGAGCTCCTGTTACTAAGCCTTTTCATATTAGCCCTGGTGATTATTAGTATAAATAATTTTATTTTAAAATTATCAATTTTAATATTATTAATTATAAGTGAGGGGGGGGGCCTTTCTTTTTTATTTAATTTTTTTTTTGAATTATCTGTGGGGGGGTTGTTGATTGAAAATGGTTGGACAGAAACCACTAAATTAATTATTGTTTTAGGCTCTGTTGCTGTTTTATTGATGGTGGACATGGAGAGGCTAATTTTTCCAAAATTTTTTGGGGGACGAGTTTATGGAACTTTTTTTCAAACGAATGCGCATTTACCCCTTTTAAATCTAATGGTGGCATTAGGGGGTCTTTGTTTAGTTTCTTCAAGTAATTGACTTTCTGTTTATTTAGCAATTGAATTGTCTACTCTTTCCCTTTTTATTTTGGTTGCTCAAAAAGGGGGGTCTGGGCAAAGTGCTGAGGCCGGTTTGAAATATTTTGTATTAGGGGCACTTTCCTCTGGTCTATTTTTATTTGGGTGTGCTTTATTGTGTGGGTTTACGGGAGGGACTCATATTTCATATATAAATTTAGTATTAAATCCGGGGTTGGGCTTTTCTGAGCTTCGAATCCCAATTGGCAGTTTGTTAATTGTGGTGTCTCTTTTATTTAAGTTGTCCGCTGCTCCTTTTCATATGTGGGCGCCGGATGTTTATGATGGAGCTCCGACAACGACGACGGCTTTATTGGCCACTGTTCCTAAAGTTGGCTACTTTTCAATTTTGGTTTCAATTGGGTCGGCGGTTAATATTTTGTTAGTTGGGGCTCTTTTTTCGATGGTTGTGGGGGCTATCGGTGCCTTAAACCAAACCAAAGTCAAACGGTTGTTGGCTTACAGCGGGGTGGGGCATATGGGGTTTGTGCTTTGGGGAATAGAGGTTGGGTCATTTGAGAGTATTCAAGCTAGTTTAATTTATGTGGTTTTATATGTAGTAATGTCTATTTGTGTTTTTGCGATAATATTAACTTTAGGCGCCGCCAAAAATTTGATTGTAGAGTTTAGTGGGCTTTCCAGGAGATTATCTGTTTTAGCCTTAACTTTGGCTTTGACTTTTCTTTCGATCGCGGGGATTCCTCCTTTAGTGGGGTTTTGGGGCAAATGGCTGGTTTTATTGTCTGGGGTGGTATATCAATATTATTTAGTCTTTCTTTTGGCTGTGATGTGTTCCGTTGTGGCTGGTGTTTATTATGTTAGAATAGTCAAAATTATCTATTTTCAAGCCAGTTTTTCTCTTTTGATAAGCTCAAAGGTGTTAAGGAAAGAAAACTGAATTAATTTAAGAAAGGCTTTGTTAATCGGTGCTGGTTTGTATGTTATTGGGTTTACAATGTTGTCTCCGAATTTATGGCTGCAATTAGCCCATTGGGCTGTGGGGGGGCTATTTTAAAATAATTAAATCTGCTTGGGGCGGTCTTTTATATACTAGCATTTGGAGTTGTTGGTTCTGGAATTATGGTGATATCCGCGCTCAATCCTATCCATTCGATTTTTTGGTTAATTGTTGTTTTTATCGGTTCTGCGGTTTTTTTTCTTTGATTGGGTATATCCTTTGTTGCTTTAATGTTTTTGATAATCTATGTGGGGGCGATTGCTATTTTATTTTTGTTTGTAATTATGTTATTGAATTTAACAGACTTTCCCCCCGCCTTTCGATTAGGGGGGGAGGCAGACATGACAAATTACATTCCTATTGGGTTGGTTATTGGAACATTTTTTTTTTCAGAAGTTGCTTCGAGTTGATTAATTATAGGTGGCCCCTATACCCCCCAGGGGTTTTTTGGGGCTGAAATAGGAGGTGCTTGAGATTTGGCCATTCCCTGGTTTTTAATGAAGTATCAAAATATGGAGGCGCTCGGGCGAATTTTGTATATAGCTTGTTATTATTTATTTATTTTAGCTAGTTTTATACTTTTAGTGGCCATGGTGGGGGCGATCGTGTTAACTCAAGAAATTGGGTCAGAAGTAGGACCCGTGGTCAAAAGACAAGATATTTTTTTTCAAACTAGTCGGTAAGAACTGAGGCAAAAGAATTTTATCTAAAGACTTAGCCGAGCTTTGTTTGGGGTTGATTTTAAATATTAATGAGCGGTGCTTATTTTGATCAATTTAAAATAGTGGCTCTGATCGCCTTGACTAATTCATCAATGATGATGATCTTAGTAGTGGTTGTGGTTTTATTATTATTCAAGGGGGTTCAATTAATCCCGAAAAGGTGGCAGTCTTTGATTGAGTTAATCTATGAGCACTTTCATGGTGTCGTGAAAGATAATTTAGGATCTGAGGGGCTAAGGTATTTTCCTTTAATTGTTTCTCTCTTTTTTTTTATAGTGTTTTTGAATGTGTTGGGCTTATTTCCTTATGTTTTTACCCCAACTGTTCATATTGTAGTCACATTGGGTTTGTCCTTTTCAATAATCATAGGTGTGACTCTAGCTGGGTTTTGGAGGTTTAAGGGGGATTTTTTTAGTGTTTTTATGCCAAGTGGCGCTCCTTTGGGCTTAGCCCCTCTTTTGGTATTAATAGAAACAGTAAGTTTTGTCTCCAGGGCTATTTCATTAGGAGTCCGTTTGGCTGCTAATTTATCGGCGGGCCATTTGTTATTTGCTATTTTAGCCGGGTTTGGGTTTAATATGTTAGTTGCAAGTGGGCCTGTGGGGGTTTTCCCCCTATTAATAATGGTTTTTATAACATTATTAGAGGTAGCCGTTGCAGTTATCCAGGCTTATGTCTTTTGTTTATTAGCCACTATTTATTTGGCGGATACAATTGTATTACATTAGCGGGAAAGGCCGGAGGGATTTTCTGGCCTAAGTTCCAAGAAGGGTTGGGGCTAAGGTATTGCTGTGGGGGAAGAAGGTCTGGTTTATAAAATGTTTTATAAAATATTTTATAAAAATATTTTGAGAAATAAATAAGAAGAAGAAGTGAATAGTGTTTGGTTTAAATAATGGGCTAAGTCTAATTTTTTTTTTGCTTTTTATGGGGGGAATTAGTGTGATGAAGGTTTCGAGAGAGGATGGTGTTAAATTAAAAAAAGTTGCGCTTGAGTGATCTTTGGCGATTTTAATAAGTGTTTTGGTTTTGTGGGGGGCCTTTGATTTAGAGGGGCAATTTCAAATTATAAACCGAATAGAATGGATTGTTTCTCCGGCCTTAAATTTTCAATGGGGTCCGGGGGTTTTTGCTTTAGATGGGGTTTCTTTGTTTTTTTTTGTTTTAACTGCGTTATTGATACCCATTTGTATCTTAATAAGTTGAAAGTCCATTAAGCACCTATTTAAAGAATTTTTGTTGTGTCTATTGTTTTTAGAAGCTTTATTAGTTGGAGTGTTTTTAGTGCTTGACCTGCTTTTATTCTATCTTTTATTTGAGGGCATATTGATCCCTATGTTTCTTTTGATTGGTGTTTGAGGCTCCAGAGAAGAAAAGGTTCGTGCTTCTTATTATTTTTTTTTTTATACTTTCGCGGGGTCGGTGTTTATGCTTTTGGGCCTCTTTCAAATATATAGTGTTACAGGAACAACTGATTATCAGATATTATTAAATATAAAATTACCTGTTACTACTCAAAAATGGGTGTTGGCTGGGATTTTTCTTAGTTTAGCGGTTAAAATTCCTCAAATACCATTTCATATTTGATTGCCCCAAGCGCATGTGGAGGCCCCTGTTTCTGGTTCGGTAATATTGGCGGGGATATTATTAAAGTTAGGCGGCTATGGGTTTTTAAGATTTTCTTGGCCGATTTTGCCCGCGGCCTCCGAGTATTTTGCCCCCCTAATTATTATGTTGGGTGTGGTGGCTATTATTTATGGGGGTTTGCTGACCTGTCGGCAAGTGGACTTTAAACGGCTTATTGCTTATTCTTCGGTGGCACACATGGGGCTGGTCCCTTTAGGTTTATTTACTCATACAATTGAGGGGTTGGTGGCGGCCGTTTTTATGATGTTGGCGCATGGTTTTGTTAGCTCGGCCCTTTTTATTGCGATTACTTATTTATATGAACGTCATCACACTCGTCTTATTAAGTATTATCGTGGGGTGACTCTTACAATGCCTGTTTTTGTTTGTATAATGATGGTTTTATCATTAAGTAACATGGGGATTCCTTTAAGCTGTAATTTTGTTGGAGAGTTTTTTTCGTTGTTAGCTGCTGTTGAATATAATTTTGGGCTTGGGGTGTTAGCCACTTCGGGTATGGTTTGGTCCGCGGCGTATTCTCTCTATTTATATAATCGAATTAGTTTTGGGGCGGCCTCTAATTACCTCCTTTTTATTAGAGACTTAAACAGGTGTGAGTTATTGGCCATCTCCCCTTTGCTAATAGCGATTTTGATTTTTGGAATATTTCCTTTTATAATTATAGACCCTGTAAAGAACGGGGTAATCTTTAGTCCGGGGGGGGGTTAGTATATTTATTAAGCTTAAAATTAGCCCTGGTTTGGTTATTTGAGATTCGAAAGTCCTTTGGTTTTGGGGAAGAGAAAAAAACAAGTGACCTCCTTGATACATGCTAGTATCTAATGAATAGCCTTCAGACTCAGCTAGATGAA